ACTTAAAATAAGATAGTATAAATTTAAAAATATAAAGAAGGGAAATTTGCTATATAAGATATTGCGTAAATTAAATATTTGGTATGTGAATGGTAAAAAACTTGAATAAATTACGTGATAATTTTTAAAACAAATTAAATTGTGAGTTTGATTTTTCAATCTATAAACATTAAGGATTTTTAATGTATAATTTGCGATTAATATTCTATTAATTGGTGTACTATTTGTTAATAAATTAGCAATATATTTATTACTCAATTTAGTAAAGGAATAAAATAAGTAATTTATTATAATATAACTTATACAGTAATTTTTAAATAGAAACGTATTTCATATAGATTTACGAATATAGTTTTGTTGTAATATAAAACTCAAAGGATAATTATAATAGTACACGGCTATAAATTTTTTAATGTAATTTAATTAAAGAATTTTTTGTAACTCGAGGATATAATTTAGAAGTTACATCAAAATGGTATAATTTAGTGATAGGTGTAGTAGTTATTCTGTATTTTATATCTGTGATATCTATTAAATTTTCCTTAAATGAAATATTTAACGGTTTAATAAATTTAAACGATCGAACATTATTTTTATAATGAATTTCGTTAAAAAATAAATTTAATACGTTTAAATTATAGGTTAGAAATTTCTGCGGTTGAATATCAGAGGGGGCAGTGTCTTGCACATAATTTCCCGAAATGAATTGTTTATACCCCTTAAAATAAAAATTTATTTGTGAGTATCAAGCTAATCGGAAATAAAGATAATTTAACGGTTCTTTAAAGATTAGATTAGATTTTAATTCTAATAGGTTATTATCTAATGTTTTTAACTTTATGTTATTAGTTAAATTTATCTCGGATAATAATGAACGGATAGAGGAGCCAGATACTATAGTACTCTGGTTAATTCAACGAATTAACTTAATTAAGTTAATACGATTTGTTAAAATATGATTTGTTAAAATATGATTTTTATTATATTCAAATGAAATATTTAATTGCTTTAAATCAGTGAGTAATTTACATAAACTTGATGACATAAATTTATTTGAAAATTTATTATTGACGTTTGAATTTATTAAATAATTTATAGTACTTATATTTAACCAATTAGAGGCATTCGAGTGGTTAAATTCATTTAAATAAATAAAATCTGATATCGAAAATAAAAAATGTAATCGAAAATAATTTAAAATTAAAGGTGTGTATTTTTCACATTTGATAGTTGATCAGCTAAAGGTACTTGTTGATTGAGGTTTAGAAAAAGATTGATTACGTGATGAGTTGATTAAATTTTTTAATATATAATTATCCACTTGTATTATTCTATCGTATTTATTTACAAATGAACTTCCAGTAATAAATGGATGTTCGGCAAATTGTTTATGAAGTCAAGATGATGGGTTGAATTTAGATGTCGTTAACGAATTTAATAAATTAAATGAAAAGTATATAAAGTATGTTATAAACATATACTGAATTTGTAAAATAAAAAAATAAAAAAAATCGAGGACTCGTCATACTATATAATAGATAATTTTAAAAGTATATACGAATGTTAAATTTGAACCGGTGAAGAAAATTGAATAAATTAAAAGTATTAGATAAAGTTGAAATAAAAAAAATAAAATAAATTTTAATGTGTTAATAGTTAATCAGAAATTTGACAGATTTGATGAAGAAAAGGTGTGCCAAGAAAAACTTTTGTATGTCTCACCTAAAAAACTATGTATGTGTGGTGATTGATTAAACTTTTCAATAAATAAACGGTTTTTAAAATTATAAGATGGTGTTATTAATAAATAACGTAATCAAGTATAGTAATTATAAAATCTCAACTACTTACACAAATATATATAATAGCAGTATAAAAAGATGAATTGAATTTTCAGATATAATATTTAATACATTAAAATTTAACGACTGAATAATATATTCTAACCATTTAGATATACCAAAATAAAGATTAGAGGTAATATACAAATTTGAAAGATTAAAATCTTGTGCAATATTTATAATGTTAATACTTTGAAGTATATTAAATTTTCAGTTAAGTATGGGGGGGGACGGGAGTATAAATTGAATGGTGGTAATATTTATAGTTAAGAAAAGATCTGAAATAGCTAAAATAAATACGAATAGTAGTAGTAGTAAATGTATATTTAAATAATTTGATATTCTTATTGAATTATTCTGAAATTGTATTAGTAGATTATGAATATTTCAAAACAATAAATAATTAAAAAATATAAAGAAGATTAGAATATACTTTCAATAACAAAAAACTTGTGTTGAGTATAAAACAACTACCGTAATAAGTATAATGATTTTGTATATATATATATATATTAAGTCTACAATAATTTTTTTTAATAAAGAAGGTTTAGACAGAAAAAAAGATTTTTTGTTGAAAAAATATACTAAATAATAAATTAGTAGACTTACTTTAAATATCAAGATGGTAGGTAATAGCGACACATTGGTGATGTTATTGGAAAAAAAAATATGGAAGTTTCAACTAATCAAATTTTGATTTCAATAAAAAAGAGTTATATAACTTAAAGTATATATGAACAGTATATTCAAAATTAAAATTAAAAAATGCTTATTATATGATAGGTGATTTAATGTAATTAGTATAACAGTTAATATAATTATTAAAAATTCTGAAGGATCTCAATTTCACCAACCACCTCAAGTACTAATCTGCTGTGCTCATAATATACCTAAAAATATTGTTATTAAATTTATACTATAAAATAAATTTTTAAATAATAATATTTTTATTAAATATATATATATTTTTAATTCTAATTGAATTGTGGATAATAATATAGTTATAATAATTAATATATATAGTATAGTTATTAGAGATTGTAAAAATAATGGATGTATAAAATTTATCGAATTAATTAATAAATAATTAGTACTAATAAATAATTCGAAAACTGAATTATTAAAAAAAAAATTACTTAGACTACTAAAGGTTAAGAGTATAGTTAATATAGAAGTGCTATATTTATAAAATGCTAATTTCTTCGGTAAATATATAAATATGAAAAAAAAAAAATATTTTATATAAAAATTTAATTCGGGGTAATTACTATAAATTGAAGCAAATTTAATTACGTAATAATTATAATTGTAAGTGGTTGTAAATAATAAAGGATTATAAAATAAAATGTATAACAGGTAAAGTTGAATCATAAATGAAAGTAGCAATAAAACCGTTCAGTCAAAATATTGACGATAAATTAACAACGTTAAAATACACGATTATACAAAATAGAAGAAATTAAAGTAATGTATCAATAATAAATCATATCTAAATTCAAAAACAGTATATCAAGTAAACTCTATAGATAAAAAATATTGAAGTATGTGAAAAAATACCAATAACAATTACACGATTAGTGAAAAAATTTCAAATGAAGAGGTGATATATAAAATAGTTATAGTTAGTGAACTAAAAGATCATCCGCCTAAGAAGAAAAGGGTAAAATGATTTGCTGATATAATAAGATGGAAATATTCGACTAAATAAAAAGTTAATAAAAAAATGCCACTATATTCAGTTGCATAACCTGCAACAACTTCGGCTTCAGTTTCAATATGATCGAAAGGGGCCCGCTTTGATTCAAGAAGCATAATAATTAAAAATAAAAAGGCAGTTAGTGAAAATAAAATACTGAATGGTAGGGGAGTTTGTATTAACGCAAAATCATTAAAATTACCGGACGATACTGAAATAATTATTAAAACATATGTTAATGTTATAAAAATATCCATAGAAATAACATGGACAAATGCTCGAAACACGCCAATAATTGAATATTTTGATTGACTTAAATAACCTATTAGTATAAGGACAATATTCGAAAGCATAACTAAAATTAAATGATAAAAGATCATACCTTCAATATTAAATAAAAACATAGTCGATGGTGCAAATACAAAATTTTGAATAAATAGAAGTTGTATAGTAAAAAAAAGACCAATAAGTCCAGGAATCAATGATGTTAAAATAGAAGGTACAATAAAAAGCTCTTTCGTCGCTAATTTAATTAAATCCAAAATAATTTGTAATCAACCATTTCGACCTGCTATTGAAGGTCCGAAACGTCGCTGTGCATGTGCTAAAAATTTTCTTTCTACTAAAACAACAAAAAGACAAAACAATATGAATACTATAAGTAATATTAAAGCTAAGTCAGTCATAAAATATCTCTACACAAATAATATTTTATAAATAACTACACTCTAATATAAAAATAAAATAATTAGAAGTTATAGTAATTAAAAATATATAATATATATTTATAAAAAAAGATGCTCGCAAGGTATTAAAATCAGGGTAATTTTTAATTCAAAAATAAAGTGATTTTAAACATTCATAATAATCTTGTTCAAAAAAAAAAAGATTTGATTTTCAAGGTAAACAGAAAGTATTATTAAAGAAGTAATTAAGCGAATTACAATTATTAAATTTACAAAATAAATATAATAAATATCTAACAAAAAACATACTAAATTATTAAAAAAAAAATTGCTATTAAAGAAAAATATGTTAGAAAACCTTTAAAAATTCAACTTAAAACATTGTATATATTATAATTATTACTATTATAGTATAGTAAATTATAAAATGTTGATATAAAAAAAAAAAAAAAATAAACATATAATTTATTTATAAATTTAAATAGTATATATATCGAACCGTATATTATATAATTGTAAATAAAACGCGAAGTTATAAATTTTTGTGCGAAATCGATTATAAAGGATTCTCTAAAAAAATGTGATCAAGTTCTTGAAATTGATGAATAATTAGCTGTAATTATGTTTGAGTTATGTGAAATCTCATAGTTAAAAATTGAAGTTGAAACGGAAAGATTAAAAAAACGCATATAGGTAAACAGAAAGATTCGAACTTTCATCATCTGGAGCCACAATCCAGAGTTTTACCAATTAAACTATATTTACCAAATTTATTAAAATTTTCAATTTAATATATTTTGATCGTAGTCAAATAATAAACTTATTAGAAATAAACCATAAAGCAAAAATATTCCTATAAATTCTAAAAATGAAAATTCCATGAAGTGTGAAATGAGCGGAAAGGAGAAAATTAACTCAATATCATATATAAGAAAGAAGACAATTATCATTAAAAATTGAAGAGAAAATTGTATAGGTTTTTGATTCACGGGTCGAAATCCGCATTCATAAAATTCACGACGAAGCGGTCTATAAAATCCAAAACGATTTAGCAGATTTTTTGACGAGAAAATCGATAAGATAACAACAACTATAGTGACAAGAAGTAATGTCAAAGCTCAAAAATGAAGAATTTCAAAAGTACCCATCTATAAAAGTATACACAATTAAAAAAAAAAGTTTAATATAAATATAAATAAAAGAATTGGGGAGTACAAAACTAGACTATGTCAATAATATTTATCAAGTTGTGAAAGTAAATAACTTTGACATTTTTCAAATATATCTAATGTAGTTTGGAAAAAAAACTGTAACATAATTTTATTTATACACAAAATTTTTAAACATATAAACTAAGCTTACCAATTTTTTTTCGAAAAATTTGTTTTTTAAAACGAACTCCCTTTAGTGTAAAGATGTTTAATGGTTTTATTTGATAGAAATTAATTGCAGTTTTATGGACCAAAAAAAAGTTTAATCCAAAGAATAACAGTTTGGTTTTAGTTAATTGATGGATTTGGGTATTTAATGTATATAAATAAAATAAATGAGAATAACCAAAACTAAACGCTATGGTGTTACGAAAAGATATATAAGATCTATAACCTTTTCCGTTAAAAATTATTTTAAGTGTGGTTACGCGCATAAACATAAGTAGCATAGTAATTTTTACTAGACTTAAGTGCGAATGTAGTGAAAAATTTATGCTTAAGGATAAGTTATTGAAAAAATTACGAGTGAAAAAAATTTTATTTAAAATAAAATAGTATGTTGTCGAAAATAAGTAAATTATTAAGTGGTGATTACTAGAAAGTGCAATAAATTTGTAATGTGGCGAAGGTGTTCAATATTTTCAATTTAAAGTAATAAAATTCGGGTAATTTAACAAAAATACACATTGATTTTTATGATCGAGATTTACGCGGTAATTTCAATAATTTATATTGAATAAATCATAAATAACGGTAAAAATATAAAGATGATACATCGGAAAAGAATTGATTTCAGAAATGGAAAATTTTTTGCATATATGAATTTCCTTTTTCAAAAATAATTGTCTTATTGATAAGTTTAAATATAGTTCGAAATCTTCTATATTTAGGTACATAATAAAATTTTAAACTGAAACGTGGCCTTTTATAATTAGAATATTTATAAAGTTTTTTATTTAATCGTTCGCAGAAAAATGAAAACGTAAATTTAATATTAGATATAAACTGAAAAACTAAATTATAAGGATTAAAGAGAGTATTAAATGAGTGAAGTGGGGTGAGTTCCAACTTATCAATTAATGTAATGGTAAATTCGTTTATGACCATTCATAAATATCAATGCAGTGATTCTAATTTACGATATTGTTTAAAATAACTCAAACGGTTTTGGGTATTACTAAAATTATTTAACAATAGTATATGTTTATTAGATAATAATGTATTTAATTTTTTAAAAGAGATCGAGGGTGGGAAATAAGTAAATTTTCGAAAAAAAAGTATAAATGTAGGGACAAATATAGTATAATTCATATCATCTAAACTTATCAGAAATATAATTAGAAAATAGAAAATAATTGAAACTGTAACAATAAATTTTGTAATGTAAATAAATTTTTAAACAAAAAAGATTTGAATGCAAGATTTGAATATTTTTCAACCTTATAAATAGTATTTGTACGCTTAATAAAATTTATTTTTCGTTTATAAATAATAGGTATATAAACATGCAAGCTTAATAATATTCAGGAATTATAAAAATAAATAAAAAGTTTTGACATATTTAAATATTTTTTATAATTACGATAAATGAATTGAGTTTTTAAACGAACATCATTACCTAATTTAAGACGGCGTATTCGAAAAAATTTAACAACAGTTAGATTTGTTATATAATTAGGAATAGAGTGTATATGAGTTTCATTATTAAAAAAAAATAAAGAGTTTACAAATGGATGATTACTTCACATTAAACCACTTTTAAAAATTAATCTTATATAGTAATTCAGGTATATATATATATAAGCTGAATACTTATGTGCTATAGGGGAGGTCACTAAAGAAGATAATCAATGGGAACCTAGACCTAAAGTGTTTGCTAAATAATTATTAGGTTGATTTATTAAATAATTCAATCAGCGCATAATTTAAATTAAAATATATAGATAAGCATTGCAACTCCGAAAAGCATAAATGCGAATGTTTCGACAAAAGCGAAACCTAATGTCGTATAGTTAAATAAAGTTTCTTCTTGATCTGGTGCGTAAGCAAGTCCTCGAATAAGAGCTGCGAATATAATTCCAGTTCCTATTGCGCATCCTGCTATGGGAAGCATTACTACACCTAATGCTAAAGCTTTAGCTGCTTTTACAAATAACATTCGTACACAGATATAGTATTATCCTAGGAATAAAAGATCTATGATAATCTGTAATTCTAAATGTCAAAGGAGTAAAAATTTATTAAAAATTAAAAGTTCAAAGGGGAATCGAATAAACTGATAAAGCATTGAAATTAAAATAAAAATTATGAGACCTAAGATACTAAATAAAAATTCTTTTATAGTAGATTGAAAATAGGTTAATAGTGTATAAGAAATAGACTGTGATGTATATATAGTACGTAGTAAAGTTAGAATTTGAATGTAAAAAAATAATAAAAATTGAAATAAAAATAGATGTAAAAATAAGAGAGAACCGGCGATTAATGGGTCATTTTTAAATCAAAAAACTGTAGGTGTTCTATGGTAAGAAAAGTTATCTCTTGATTTGTCCCCTCAACTTCATTTTAAAGGACCTTGTATAATGTCATTAAATCTAGTTCAACTGGATAATTGAAAGCTTTGATAATCAGTAAAATACGCAAATAATACTAATAAGAAATTAAAATATAATAAATAACTCGTTATAATTAAAAATATTATTAAAATAAGATTATATGCAGATATAAATGATCAGCGGTTTAAGTGTTTAAGGAGGAGTAAAATAACATACATAAATACAAAATATAATGATATTTTATAGAAAAAAATCGAAGTTATTCAATTTCACCAAACAACAATATAAGATATTGAGTAAGATATTTCGAAGTAAAAAGGCATAGTTACAAATAAAGTGACAATAACTATATTAAAAATAAATCAATACTTCATATAAGTGTAAACTTTAAATAATCCCGATCAGACAATTTTATCACGATTTGTATAAGATCCATATCTAGATGAGAAAATAGTTTCCGCTATTCATGAAAAAATATAAATATAAAGAATTCATGTTTGCATAACGCTTCACTCAAGTGGTTCTCATAAAGGTTCATCATCTAATAATAGTGAATCGAAGATTAAAATAACAATTAAGTTTCTAATATAAATAAAGCCTAACATTGTGAAAATTTTAGATGTTCAGTAATTAAATTTTTCGAATATTATTGAAACGTAAACTCTTAATAAAAACATAATTACACAGCTAACGTTACGATGTGTTATAAAAGAGTTAATAATGTTGAGTAGAGGTAAAGATAAAAATAATTTAATCGTTTACGAAAAACAAATAAAATAGAGTTCGGCATGGAGTAAAAATAAACAAGTCTGAATATTTTTTTTAGAGTAATAATCAAGTGTTAAATTTACACAGTTATTGCCAATAATCAACCACCGTTTTTAAAAGAAAAAATTTTTTTACTATCAAGAAGTAGAGAATTATTTTGAATAAAGAATGTTGCTGTTGGTGAAAAGTAAACTAAACGTCTAATGGATTTTACTGAAAGGTAGAACTTATATGTTTGTTTAGTAAAAAATTTTATTTTAAATAATAATTTTTTTCCATAAAAATAAAGTAAATAAAAAACATATTTAAACTGATTTAAATAAAAGTAAGAGATAAATAATGATTGGTTAGTAAATATTAATGTTTGTTTATCGATAAAACATTTTGATAACGAAAAAAAAAGATTGCTATGTTGATATGCAATTTTAATAAAATTTAATAATTTCAGATTTGAATTTAGAAACAAAGGACTCGAACCTTTATAACCTAATCCCAAAAATTAGTGCTTTACCGATTAAGCTAGTTTCTAAATATATAAGTTTAATGGAAAATTCTTACCATAAATGGTAATTTCAAATTAAGTTTCTGATTGAATATTAATCAGTAATTTGTAGAATATTTAAAAAAATTTAAACTTAGAAATCGATAAAAAATTACAGAAAAGTAAATTAATTTTATAGTTTTAAAATATATTAAAAATGTGGATAAACATGATATAATTGTTCAATTCAATCGATGATAAAACAATTCGTATGTTTTTTGAAGAGTATAATTTCGCTCAACAACCGGCATCAAATTAAAAAATAAAATACGTGCTTTAAAAATAAGATTATATAATTTCAATTAATCATACACATTTTAATTTCATATACTAAGTCCAAATATAAAAGATAGAATGACCGCTAACATTAAAAGTAGAAATTTTATTCATCCTAATTTAGTAAGATAATCATATCGATATCTAGGTAAGCCTGCTCGAATAAAAATTAAAAAAAATAGCGCTAAACTAAATTTAAGTATATATATTATTGAAGAGTTAAATGGTGTGAGTATATATAAATTTATGTAGTTTAATTTTATGTTTATAAAATCTCATGTAAATAATAAAAGCGTCATAAATAATTACACAATTAATAAATACACAATTAAATACTATCACGAATGTATTTTTATACCATTTAATATTCCATCTTTTAACAATCGATTATATAAAAATCGAGATAAAAGATAATGTTTTGAAATAGCATATGATCGCGCCGATAATGCGCATATTTTATACGAATGTGTCGAAGAACTTTTATAATAATACTTACTGAAATAATATAAAGCTTTTTGTTTTAAAATATAAGAGATATTTAAATTAAGGATAATTAAATTTAAAATTTTAAATTTTAGAAATTTTAGAAAAATAAACTTACGTTTCAATATATTTAGGGAGTATTTATGAATTTCCTTTTTCAATAATTTAATATTTTACACAGTTAAAACTAGATGAATTTTATCTATCTACTTCTCCAAATACAATATCTTGAGATCCCAAAATTGTAATCATATCTGCAAAATAGTGTCCTTCGTTCAAATAAGACATTAATTGTAGATGGTTAAAGGCTGGTGTTCGAATTTTACAACGATATGGTCGCGTTGAGCCATCTGAAATAATATTAACTCCAAATTCTCCTTTGGGGGATTCTATTGAAGCGTAGACACTACCTGAAGGGATTTTAATACCTTCAGAATAATATTTAAAGTGCGAGATAACCGACTCCATCGAACATGATTTATTTTTAAAATCTGTAGATTCAAATAATAACGGTACTGTAGTATTAAAATATGTGATAAAAGACGTTTCGTTTAATTTTAAATTTGATGAGTTATTAGACAAATTAAACTGGTTGATAATATTAGGTATAATTTGATATAGTATATATATACTTTCCAGCATCTCGCGTATTCGTATAATAAATCTATCGTAACAATCTCCAGTACGACCTAAAAAACTTTTAAAATTTAAATATCAATAGAAAGAGTATGCAGTTGATTTTAATAATCGTAAATCTTTTTTAAATCCACTGCTACGAGCTATAACACCAGTCGAACCATGTAATAATGTGGATTCAAAATCAACAACTCCAATACGGACTAAGCGAGATTTTCAAATGTTGTTAGTTACTAAAATAGTAAACATCTCCATAATAGATTTAAATGAATTATTTAAAAAGAATAAAACATCTAAAAAAAATTGATAATTTAAACCTGTTCAATCTACAGTGTTTGGTCTATAAAAAGCTGCGTGCATACGTGCACCCGATACCCGCTCATAAAACTCCATTAGACGTTCACGTTCTTCAAATGCTCAAAAAGCAGGTGACATATTACCAACATCTAAGGAATGTGTTGATATACCGAGAAAGTGATTCATTAAACGAGTTAATTCATCGAACATGACTCGAACTTGAGAATATAGTGAAATTGACGATGATGTGTTTAATAAATATTCAATACCAAGACAAAATGAATGTTCTTGTGACATCATAGAAACATAATCTAAACGGTCGAAATAAGGTATAGATTTTAAATAAAATCTCTGTTCAATTAATTTTTCTGTTCCTCTATGTAAAAAACCGATATTTGAATCGGCGCGTAAAATCATTTCACCTTGAAGACTTAATACAAGACGCAAAACACCGTGGGAAGCTGGATGTTGAGGACCAAAATTTAACATAAATGTTTTAACAGATTGCATTGAATTATTTGTAGAATTATTATATAGTAGTGAGTTATTAAAAAAGGAAAATATGTTTAATTAAAACTACACGGGTAATTTTGAATAACTAAACTAACGATTTTCAATTATGATTTCGAACTGATCCAAGAGGGGCAAGAATAAATGAAGATGATAAAAAATGATGTAGATTATAATATTTAAAATACAGTATTATTATCGATAAGACCGAATAATCAACTTCAAAAAAAATAGGTATAGATCCCTGAAATATTGATATGTGAAGAATTCAGTGAGGCAATCGATGAGAAGATTCTTTAGGGTACGGTCTAAAACGCCTAATTCTTCATTTATAAACATAAAATAAAAAACGTTTATGTTTATAAATGTACGTAAACGAGTCCCATAATATATATATATATATACGAACGCATACAAATACTTGAAGTATATCATAAAAGGTAAGATTAACTTGAATTAACGGAAGTGTATTAGATATTAAAATACCATTTATAAATAAAGATCTTACTTTGAAAAGTTGGTGCGCTGTAGATTTATGATAAATTAAACGTGATTTTAAAAGAATTCAAATTATATTAAATTCAAAAGTAAACATGAATTCATTAACTTTAAATCGATAAAATTTTAAAATAAAACGAGATAATTTATTTTGATAATATATTTTTTTTCGAAATTGAGATAAAAATTCTTGCCTTTGTCACGTTATTCGTTTTAAATTAATTTTCGATGCTCAGACGCTTGAATTAGTTTTAAATAAAATACTTGTTTTGTTATATTGTTTGAAAAATCCAGTATTTATATTTAATCCAATAGATAATCTTTTTGATCTATAAAAATAGTTTGCAAATCGTAAAAACTTAACCTTTGAATTTAAAGTTTCTTTAAAAAAGTTATAGTTAAATAATCTATTAAAATTTACAACTTGCGATGTAAGAAACCTAAGCAGTCGCGTTTTTAATGGCTTTAAATTTAATAAAGCTGAAATTTGAGTTTTAAATTTCGAGATTTTTGATATAAGATTATAATTATAAAAATTTATAAAAGATGAATGACTGGTTTTAATAAAACTTTTATTTAATTTAATTTTAATATAAGTACTGCTAACCTTAAATAAATTTAATCCACTGTAAATTCCTTTAATATATTTTAATGAATAATACATACGTATTTTATAATTATTTTGTTTAAAGAGTAGATAAAATTTATTTTTATTTATTTTAAATTTTTTTAATTGAATGATAGAATGTGATTTTGGAATAATTACTCCGTAATTATACGTAAGAGTATATATAGAAGAGTGGTAAATTTTTCGGGTTTTAAATAAAATATAATTAGATTTTAAATTATTTTTAAAGAAAGTTGATCTACGATAACTAAAATAAATAGGGTCAGTTGGGTATACTGAAGTATAAAGTTGAATGTAGTTATGAAATCCTATTAAATACCTATCATTTTGCATTAATTTTTTACTAATCAAATAATGTAAGGATAGTTTAAATGTATCTAGAAATTGATTTATTCTAAAATTTGGCGTTGTAGAAAGGTTAGAGAATATTTTTGAACGAATATAAGATTTATAACCATTCTGCAATTGCGTAGGCAGTAAATTAATAATATATGTATACAAATGTGATATTCAATTTAAATTTAATTTAAAAGGGTATGCATTGTATGGTAATTGAAATACAAATAATATTAAATTTTTTCCTAAATTTTTGACGAATACTTGAAGATCAAAAATGTACGTTAAGAATCATATAATTTTAAAAAATCCAGAATACGCTTTGTAATTCAAGAGAAAGGCGTATATATATTTAAATCAACTAAGATTGTAGTATAGAAGCAACATTATATTACTGTTCTGTTTAATCAAATTACGTGTAAAAGATATTACATGCATGCTAATTTACTTAATTATACACAGATTTCAATTTTATTTTATTTTATTTAAACCCCATCAGTATTTTAATAGTGGATGCATCATATGAATTTTTTTTTTCCCTGGAGAAAATGTTCTACCACGCGTTCGCCTATACAGAGGTCGATTTATATAAAGAGAGATTCCCTTATAAGTGCATAACAAATAATAAATTAAAAGGTGGAAAACTTCAGTTAAACGAAAGTCTACAAGAACTGGATACGTACTTACTATTAAAAAATTTAATAAAAATTTAAATAAGTCAAACTGAGTAATTAATGATATACTTCGCGAGTAACTAATAATAGGTTTTCTGTCGAGAAGGTTATTTTGTCATTGTGTAAATAAATGTTCAGTAGAAAATTCACAACGTAATACTAATAATTTTATAAAAAATGTAGACGCAGCATAATGATGTTGCATAAAGTGGTATAATGTATAATTTATTTTATAATTATAGAAATATTGACTAAAGTAATAACCCCTCTTTCAAAAAAAACTTATCATTATTTTTTTTTTTTTTTATATATAGCTATTTTTTTACTTCATGTAAAAAACTTTAAAGAAAATCCGCAATGCCAATTTGTTATTTTAATTCGAAATCAAAATTTACCCGAGAATATATAAAATTTTAAATTTAGAAATAAAATAGGTACTTTAAATCCTGCTCGAAAAAAAAAGAAATCCTTATAAGGTAATTGTTTAAAAATTAAATAATAGTAAAATCTACGACATTCATCTCTCGAGTAAGGATATAGATGCAATTATTTTAATTTAGTTATGAGGCCTCAAGGAGTTCGAGGTAATTTTATAGATTTCGTTCGACCACCGTGAGGATGATCAACTGGATTCATTGCAACACCCCTTACTATAGGTCTAAAACCATTTTTTCTTCAAAACCCAGCATTTTTATAAGATATATCAGATTTAATGTTTAAATTATTATTTTCTAAGGGTATTGAAAGCGTTAAAGTAAAAAAAATTTTATTAAAACTAGAAGGTAGTGCAATAGTGTATACCCCACGAAATATATTAAAAGATAATATCTTAGCTGCAGATCCAAAAGCTCTAGCATATTTTATTTTGGTATCAAATACAGATGACAACATCCTAACAAGCGTATTCGTATTTAAACTTCCTAGATATTTAAATGAGTGCAGAGAATTGTAATTATAAAAATAACCTAAATAATCATTAAATGAGAAGGAAAATATATCTGTTCTAAAATATTGTGCTAATTTTCAAATAGATTCCGAATTAAGATAAAAAGTATAACATTTATTAAAAATTATATTTATACTACTTAAAAGCATTAAAGATGATTGCATATAGTTTAAATTTAAATTACCACTGCAGAGAAATTTCCGCGTGATTAATTTAGGGGCACATCGACGAATATATATAGAGGATGAGGGTGCTTTACCAAAAAGACCTTTTCGGAATGTATATAATTTTTTTAAATGATTAAAGTACGGCAATTTAAAATTAAAACTGGAGTTAATTTTTAAAAAATTAAAATTTAATTTTGTACAGTATTGATTTGAAGTAGAAGTTTTCACTTAAAGAATCTTACACAAATAAAATATTATTTATAATATTTATTAACAGATAAATTATAATTAATCAGTTGTATTAGTATTATTTTAAACTTTATGGCGGTTAGCATCGCAATTTGAATTAATAACTGCCTTATATATTCCATTCAAATATATTTAGAATAGTATAAAGTCGTGGGGTACTTATCATAACTATGTGATTTTATTACTGATGATAGATGCACGTTTGATTTATAAATAATGGGTTTTGTATGGTATAGTAACATTACCGATATGAAATCTAAACTAAATAATGACTGATTGTATAGCGGCGTTCGAATTAATAATTTAAAAAACCATAAATTATTAATATAATATTTAAAATATTTAAATTTTTCACTAGTAGAAAACAGTTCCGCTAGTTGTAAAATTATCTTATTGTTAGAAGAATGATTTAGTTTTTCAAACTGAGGTATAAGTAATAGATTTAATAGAAGTACAGTCGGTACAAAAAATATGAACTTTGATTTTAAAAAAAAATGAAATAATAACGGGTTAAATTTATACAATAACTCAACATTTGAACAGTTAATTGGAATGGCAGTGCAATTTCATTTAGTAAAAAATAAAAATTTATAAACTTTTATTAGTGTTAGTGATAGAAGATATCAGTAGTGTGTAAGTTTTTTTAGATAATAAAAATATTTTAATCTGAAATATTTATGGTACAATGGTTTTCTAAAAAATAAGTTTTCTAGAAAAAATTCAGATCAACCCAATTCTTGTGATATAGATAGTTGGGTTAAATCATTACATCACAGTGAATTTATTAAATATGATCTATTCCGTATCATTGAGTTGAGATATTTAAATTAGATAAATTAAAACCTACTTTCCCTTGTAATTGAATTAAACCAAATATCAATGCTTCGGCAGTTGGTGGACAACCAGGAACGTACATATCAACTGGTATAATGCGATCACATCCTCTAACAACAGAGTATGAGTAGTGATAATAACCACCTCCATTTGCACAACTTCCCATAGATAAAATAAACTTAGGCTCTTGAATTTGTTCAAAAAGACGTCGTAATGTTGGTGCCATTTTATTCGTTAACGTACCGGCGACAATAATTAAATCGGAGTGACGAGGACTAGCCCGAAAAAGAATACCAAAACGATCCAAATCATATCTGCTCATGGCAGAATGCATCATTTCAACAGCGCAACAAGCAAGACCAAAAGTTAAAGGTCAGAGTGAGCCGCCTCGAGCTCATCCAATAAAAAGATGTAATTTTGAAATTAATCAATCTAGTTTTAACAAATATAATTATTAAATTACACGTTAAATATTACATATGTAGGTGCCTATATCTCCGCCTTTTATGTTTAGTAAATCCGGATGGACGGGAGACTCCATAAATTGAACGTCGTCGTTTTCGCATCGATAAAGGACTAAAATCATAAATATTTCGAACTAAAGTTAATCTCACCGATGGCAAATCATTAGCCCGGCCCCCGCGAACTAAAACCCTATTAAATTTTACAGGTAGGTATCCAATTCCGGGTATACGACCAAAAATTCTCTTTATATTTTTGTATATAGTTACTTTCGCAACATGTCTTAATGCAGAATTAGGTTTTTTTGGTGTAATTATAACAACTCTTAAAACTAATCCTTTACGATGAGGGGCTAAACTTAATTTATTAAAGACTCGGGTTTTTATGAATGGTTTTTGTTTTAATCGATTACGTAAATGAAAATACAATATTATACACAATTTTAAAAAATAAAAAACTGAAATGAAATCGAAAAACCAAACATAAAGATTATATAAAAAAGTAATATACTTATTTCTCGGAAATCTAAATCTATAATATTATTATTGCGAAAATTAAAAAAAAATGAAAAATTATTAAATAATACATTAAATCAATTTTTAAAGAAAAAACTAGCTGATATTAAATAAGTAAATATAAATATAATTATAAAGGTTGCAAAGTCAAAATCTATTAAAAATGAAAAGAATAAAAACTCCGATAGAAATAATATAGTTCCGGGAAAGCCTAAAAAAATAACAATTCACATCAAACCAAAAAAATATAAATTAGGAACTAAATAATATAAACCACTAACTTCACTAATCAACCTAGTTTTGAAACGTCGTGTTATCATATCAACAAGTAGGAAAAAATTTGCCGATACAATTGCATGACTAATTAACATTAAGAATGCGGCTGTAAGCATAAAACTTTGACCCGATACTACCGCTAATAATAATCAGTGCATTTCTAACACCGTTGAGTACGCTACTAGTTTTTTTAAGTCAAGTTGATAATATAACTTTAATGAAGAATCTACAATCCCTATGATTAAATATGGGGTTATGTAAAGAAGGGAATGCTCATTATTTAAAAAAAGCATCAATTTTACATATCCAAAAAAAGCAAATTTAACAAGAACACCGCTTAAAAAAATTGAAAAGTTTGTAGAAGCCTCGACATGAGCTTTAGGCAGTCATTCATAAAAGGGTCATATAGGAAATTTCACACCAAATCCAATCAATAAAGTTAAATTTAAAAAAATCAATTCCTGATTTGATAGTATAAAAGTATTAAAAGTTAGGATTAAAGTTGAATTATTAATAAAAAATAAATATTGAAAATTTAAAATTAAAAACAGTGCTCCGAATTGAGTTCAAAAAAACATCAAATATGCCGCTTCGACAGATTTTCGAGTTTTTGCAAATTGATATAGAATTAAAAAAGATGGTATGAGTAGACTTTCATATCCAATAAAAAAAAAAAATAAAGAATTTGATAAAAAAAAAATTAAACCGCCGATAAAAATAAATATAACATAAATTACAAAATTAAAAAACTCGCTAAAATTATAAGAGAAACAATATATTAACGATGTTAACGTTATTAGAATAAATATATATACAAAGGGAAATAAAAATTTAGAAAAATCGGATAGGCAGAAAGTTGGTAATTCAAGAGATAAAGTATAGTGAGAAAATTCTATAAAATAACTAAAATAAAATGCATATAGTACATATATAAAATATATTAAAAAAATAATTAAAATTATATTTAATTGAAGGTTTTGAAATTTTACTCGAATAATTGTAGTATAACAGAGAAAAAGTAAAGATAGTAAAAAAAGAAAATTAAAACTTTCAGGTATAAAGTACAATTTTGAAGACTGGCCGGAATTGAACCAGCTAGATCTCGGTTATGAGCCGTATCCGCGCCCACGCTCAGTCTAGTATACACAGAATAAATTATTTTATTAAAGTTCGCCCCGGATATAAAAAAAAATTAAACTTTATATTTATCAGTAAAGGTCTCGGAAATCTAGAATTTAAAATATTTTTAAAAAATAAAACCCGACCCAACCTTACATTTTTAAACTCCACAAAGTGCAAATATGGCGAAATTCTTCGTAAAATGTTCGCTGATTTACCCTTTCCCTTTCCCATTCTCGCACCTTTAGTTTTAAATGATACTCGGAAATAATCCCCTGGAAGTATTCAAAATTTTCGAACACCCCGAAATCTACGTTTTATCATACGTTTTATAAATAATGTAAAGCGCAGTGAACGTTTTAAATTAAAAATTAAATATGTCGTTGTCATGAATGCTAAATCCCCAAAGTGAAATGGAACGGATAAATTGTTAAAGTTATATTGTTTTTTTTTTTGATAAAAAAACTTCATTTTCATTTTTAAATGTTTAGCCATTATAGAATATACTGAATTACACATAAAATATTACTAGTTAAATAGCGATCAATTTAATAAAAATACATCGTTTAAATAACTTAGGCTAAGAAGTAAAGTGTGGGTCAGTAGTAATACAATAACTAATGTTAATTCAGCGATATAATTAAAATTTTGAATTTTAAGAAACCCCCCTAAACTAGAATTAACTTGTTGTTGGAATTTAAAAATATTGAAGTTGTATGTATTTGTAAGATGGAATTGATTACCCGTATAATTTATTCGAGATGTAGTATAGTCAATTAAAATAGTTTTAGAATTTCTGAAGTAAAAAATTAACATTAAAAATAAATATAAAAGTATTATTGGTGAAATAGCATATAAGTGAAATAGTTGTAAACGCGAGATTAAAAAAAGTTTAATTATAAATTGCGTAGTTGGAGGTAGGGAAGCCAAGCATATAAATATTATTAATACTAAATTTTTTGAAAACCCCGTTTGATTTAATCATAATAAGGTTGATGTAATATTACGGTAAGTAAAATTAAACACTAGATTGACCAGTGTAAACATATCAAAATTACAAATAAGAAAAAATAATATTAAGTTAATAATCACATACATTAATAAATATGAAATTAAGTTATTATTAGTATCAAATGCAGTGCGGTAATCTAAAAGTAATATTAAATGTATTGTAAGCAAAAATGAAGTCGTAAATAAACTGCTTATAGCAAAGAAAACACCCCAGTCAGAATAGTTAAAAGATCAAAATGATGCTAATACGACGGCAGCAAGCATGATTATTAGTAAAAAACTCATAAGATCTCAACTACAAAGGTAATTAAAAGTATTTTGAAAAATATAAACAGAAAGCAACTTTAAGATAAAAATAAAGATTAAAGAGTAGTAATTTATAATATAAAATCCTATAAATGATACTGGAGTGATAGAAAAAAGTAAACATTTTCAAATTAACATCGGAGGCAAACCACACTTTAAAAATATAGTTATTATCAATAAATATACTATTAAAAAGTTATCAATTCTATACCACGAGGGTGGGGTGATAACGAAAATAGGTAATGTATAATCTCACGTAAATCATGAAAATTTAATATAAATTAAATATATAAATAGACATGCCGAAACTAACGTGTTAACCCAGAAAAATGAAATTAAAGCGGTAATTATTTTAGAAAAGTTAAATATGTTAAAATCATTATATATAGAAAAAACATTTAGAATTATAATTAAAAACAGTAAGGATGAGAGAAATTCGATAATCACAACACTAGAGTAAAAATTAGTAGCCGATACTAAAAGGGGGAGATTTAATACTAAAATAAGCATCAATATTTTACTTAAAATTAAACTAAATTGAGGTGCTATACACCTGTTACTTTTTATAAATATAATAAATGCCGAGAAAAATAAAAATATACTGAGGGAGAAAAAGCGGAGAACATTTAAATTAATTGACAAGTGTCCAAAAAAAAAATTAAAGGTATAACCCCGTCAAGAAAAAAAAACCAGTGCTAATAATATAATAACCAGCATAATATTTTTATTGTGAGAAGTTTCAGGCATTAAATAGATTTGAGGCGTTGATAAATTAAGTAGTTTACTGGAATATTCATTTTTATTTATAAAAAAATTACTTGAGTAAATTCCAAATATCGGATAAAAAAAACTATAAATTAAGTAAAAACAGAACGTATAATTTAAAATAATTGAAAATGAGAATTCATTAAAGTAATTTAAAAAATTATCAAAACTTGATAAGGTGATGAACAAACTGAAATACACAAGTAAAACATTTCCACCCCGACTACAAATAAAATTTACGTATAATTGGGGCGAAAATAATATTGAAAAATAATATAATTGTAAAGATAACTATAAAGATATGATATACATTTCCAATATAAAAAAAAATTGAATTAAAGTGATAATGTTTATTAAAGTTTAAGGTATACGTTAATAATCAATTTGTAGATAAAAATTCAAATAAAGTTATGGGGTAGAGTTTCAGATATAACATTCCGGAATATATAATAATATATCGTAACAATAAATTAATAAACCTACACATTCGTTAATTATACGATATGTGAGGTATACTTATATAAGAGGGGAGCGCCGAATAGACAGAGTATATAAATAAAAAGTCATTCGAAAATTTTAAAGTTGTCAAATTGCATAAATAAAGTTTATGTCTAGGTTGGGGGGTTAATATAGATGCGTATTTCGATTGTACATTAATTCAAGAGGGTTGTACTTTAAATCAAAAAATTAAAGAGCTATTAAATTTTAGTGTTGCGGCATGATATTGTGAGAATTTACGGTGGGCCATCGGTGATTTTTGAATTAATTTTAATCTTTTAGGGCTTGAATACTTTGAAGAATGGATTAACTTTAAATTTATAAACCCGATTGCTTTAAAATTATATTTTAAAAAATAAAATACCGACAATATTAATATAAGTACGGATGTTTTTATACGCGCATATGACATTAAAAAATTACCTAGTACGTCAGTTAAATTAAATAGAGATTGGATGTTTATTTTAAAATAAAAAAATTTCAATTTATAAAAATCAAATTAAAGGGAATTGAACCCTTATTTTTAGGGTGAAAGCCTAATGTCCTAACCTTTAGACGATAATTTGTTAGTTTATATTTGGATTGATAGTTTAATATGCGTATGTGTATTATATATAAAATTATAAAAAAGTTCATATATACCTATAGATGGAAATTCTTTTAACATTGGTTTATATATATTATTATATTCTAATAATAAATTTCTAACATCCCTTTTATTTTTAAAAAATATACCAGATAATTCTATAATTTCTCTCTCAAACCATCAAAAGTTATAATATAAATTTTCTAATGAATATATAATATTATTTAAAAGAGTTGTAGTATATAATATAATTAATGTTTGTAAATTTGTTAAATAAATTGTAGTTACTATAATATTTTTTTTATAATAAATTTGTTTATAACTAAAATTATCTAATGATTGAGGATAATAATATAAAGAAGATAATCTTAAATTTGTAAATATTATATAAAATTTATATATATTTATAATTATATATAAACAATTAATATTGTTTTTATAAAAATTATTTAATATATATACATTATACGCTATTATTTTTAGAAGTAAAAGTGTCGATCATTTTCTCCCCCAATGACTATAAACTCTCATCAATTTAATTGTTTTAGACTAGACTCGAACTAGTAACTTTAAGATTTTCAGTCTTACACTCTACCAATTGAGTTACTAAAACACTACAAATGATGTATACACTACAAATGATGTATACACTACAAATGATGTATACACTACAAATGATGTATACACTACAAATGATGTATACACTACAAATGATGTATACACTACAAATGATGTATACACTACAAATGATGTATACACTACAAATGATGTATACACCACAAATGATGTATACACCACAAATGATGTATACACCACAAATGATGTATACACCACAAATGATGTATACACCACAAATGATGTATACACCACAAATGATGTATACACCACAAATGATGTATACACCACAAATGATGAAATCGTGGCTGAGCGGTCAAAGGCGGTAGACTGTAAATCTATTGGAATTTTCCTACGTTGGTTCGAATCCAATCGATTTCATTTATTTAATTTGTTTTTTTTCTTCACTAAAAGCATTAAATATTTAGATGATGGGATTACCTACCCCAACGTCCGGTATTTTTTAAAGTCACCGGCTCGGGTTATTGCATCTAGATTTTTTAAAAAGAACTTAATGTTTAAGACTATTTTTTTTTTAAAATCGTATATCCATTTAAAATTCTCTCATTCAAATAAAAATACGTATGTAACTTTAAGCCATAAATCACTTGCATATTTATATACGAATTTTACAATTTCATATGGCATTATGCTTAATTTTTTTAGGAAGAAATTTGGTACAGATACCCCCAAACCTAAGTTAATCAGGGCTGTCTCAGCGTTACTTTTTAAATTAGTTAAACGTATAAGATTTCGCGGACTTTGTATTTCTATCGATAGATGATTCAGCGGACTTAATTATATTTTAAACGGATTAATTACTACATTAAAATTTTTTTCTATAGTTTTTAAACCAAAATGAATTTTTGGCTATATTATACGTAAAAGACACCGCCGATTAAAAAAAAAACTCGTAAAAAAAATCTTCGTTTAATACTTGTGTAGTTTGGATAATTTTCATTTTATTTTATGAGTTTGACTCTGGCTCGGGATGAACGCGTGCGAGATGTATTGACACATGCGAGCTTACAATTTTGATATACAAGATTGGAGCGTACGGGTGAGTAAAATTAGCGGAGGTCGAACAAATTTAAATGTAAATTTAAATAACTATTTGATAATTTGTACACCCCCTCTTTTTAGGTAAGGTCTGATCTATTAGCCTATAAACCTTAGTTAGATTGAGAGATTATCTAATCACATGGGGACTGTAAAACGCCCTACCGTTGGCAGCAGTGGAGAATATTGGTCAATAAGTTAATGCTTGAACCAGCAACCTCTCGCGGGGATGAGTAGTTTATAAAACTAGGAAGGCTAAGATAGCTGTAAAGTCTATTCGCAAATTAGAATAATGATACATATTTGAGGAGAACTCCGGGCTAACAACGTGCCAGCAGTCGCGGTAAGACGTTGATGGAGGAGCGTTATCCGTCGTGATTGGGTGTAAAAGTGGCTAGGTCGTCTAGATTAGTTAATTTCAAATTACCAGTGTTGGGTGGTTATGATTTTTAATCTAGTACTAGAATATTAGTATGCTTCGAATTTAACAATTTTAGAGGTGAAATTCATGTAGAATTGTTGGATTTTTTGATGAGATTCGCGAATCAACTTTATATTGACACTGAACCACTGAAGTATAAAATTCGAATGGGATTTGAGACCCCATTAGTTTATACCCTGAATAATGAATATTTATTTTTAATGTTGACTAACGTTTAAATATTTTACCTGAAGATTATGGCCGCAAGGGTAAAATTTAAAGGGATTGGCGGGAATTTTTATAAATGGTGGAACATGTGGTTTAATTCGATAATCCGCGAGAAACCTTACCAGTGTAGTACATTTGTTAAGTAATTTACTGTTCTCATATTACGTTACAAATTGAATTGGTACTGCATGGCTGTCGTCAGTTTACGATGAAAGTATAAAGTAAACACAATCTTGTGCTGCAGTATTACATTTTTTAATATACATAATTATTATTTTATGGTAGAAACTATATTAACTGCAGTATTCACTATTATTAAATTTATAACTAGTGAGACTTAAGTCTTTCATTTTAATATTACTTTTTATTAATTTGTAAAGCTTAAGTTTATTCGACGAATTAATAATTTTAATAGTGATTTTGAGGAGAAGTCAAGTCATTATGGTCTAAATATGCTGGGCTACACACGTGTTACATGGGTATTTACAGGGGGAATTACGGTAGTTACGAAATTATACCCCAAAAATTATCTTAGTTCGAATCGAATTTTGAAATTGAAATTCGTGAAGCTGGAATCATTAGTAATCGTAAATAAGATCGTTACGATGAATTTTATTTAAATTTTGCACACACCGCCCATCACGTCCGGAGAACTGTAATGGGTTAAAATTGTAGAATGGGGGTATGTTTACTCAGCAAATTTATATTTCAGATATACTTTTAGAAACATTAGGGTAATTTGGATGAAGTTGAAACAAGGTAATGGTAGGGGAACCTGTCGTTGGAGTATTAAATTAAATTTAATTAATGACTAATACTACCTAAAAGAGTAGTTTTTAAAATAGGTTAAGGTGGTATTGAGGGGATATCTTTATAGGGAATTAACATTAGTAATTTGATACTATTGTAAATTGTAATTTTAAGTAATATGGATAATTTACATAAATTTGTAATTAACAGTGAATTGAATCATCTAAGTAACTGTTTTTAAAATTCAATCGATTAATTTGATAGTAGTGGCGAGCGAAATCAAATAAGACTTAAAATAAATTAAATTTGAATGAAATGACCCCTAGTTAAATTAATTTAAGTAGGATGAATGCATACCATAGAGGGTGCAAGTCCCGTAATTTCAAAATTTAATTCTATGTTTTTACGTGTACTATATTTATATTTGCTAATCTTTAATCTTTATTTAATGGAATATTTTGATTTTTTTGTATTTATAGTTTTAAATAATATTCTATATTTATTAGATGTTCTATTTTTTACATTTTATTTTATTGAATTTATATATATTTATAGTTTTATAACAAGTGTAAGTATTTTTATTTATTTTATCAAAAATTATATTTTCTTACATCAAATTATGGTAAGTTTATCGAAATATTCATTCCAAAAATCTAACTCCCACTACTTATCACTTTATAAAATTAATTACCATATATTTTTATACCATATAATTTTGTAAAGAGTATAGTTTAGTGGTAGAACATTGGTCTTCAAAACCAATAATGTGGGTTCGATTCCTGCTACTCTTGATAAATTAATTTTTATATATGAATTTACATCAATATATCTCTAATAAATTATATTCGAAATATAGACGATATCGGATCTCTACCCAACCTAGAATAGTGAAATTTCATAAATACAACCCGACTTTATTAAAAATCTCTACTCTGTGCAAATCCAAAATCTCTAAAAATAACCTGCTAAACTTAATTTTATACGATTTTAAATTCAAAAAATATAAATCTAATATAATGAATCATGGTAATGAGTTACAGATTTATAAAATAATTTGAGCGCCGACGGTATTAATATTATATAGTTGCTTATTCTCAGTCACTAATCGTTTTTGAAGGTATGTATGCAGCGTTACTCGTAATTTATATTTTGTTCAGAAATTCAATGAAAATTTATTATCCTCAAAAAATTTTAGATTACACCCAACATTTAATTTTATAAATACAAATTTTACTTCATTTTTAGCATTAGTTACTCCCTATAATTTAAATTATTTTTGAAATTTAACGAGTATATACCCCCCCTCAATTCACTTTAATTTTGATCAAAATTTAATAAGTTTATTATACATTTATCGGCTATTATATTTAAAAAGCATCGTTGTATACGCAGATATTTACCCACCTATTAATTATAATTATATATTGTATGACGAGTTTATATTTAAAATTTCGTTAGACTCTATAATATATGACCCCCAACCTTACCATATTAATTTTACAATAGAGGGTGTGCTTGATAATCAATCAAATCACTTAATTAATTTATTAGTATCTAATAAAAATTTTAATCTACAGTATAATAATTTATCGTATTGAAATTATGAATGAATTTTATGGCAAATATCTGAAAATTGAACTTTAAATAATTATTTATGGTTGAGTTTTAAAAATTTTAATTGGTTGGGAACTTACGTAATTCAAAATCAATACCGAAAACTAAAATCGTTAATTAAATTTAAGTTCAAAGATTTAAATAAGCCGCACCCTCAATCGTATTTAACTATGATCACTTTGCGTTATGTTGAATTTCTCACGAATATGAAATCTTATTTTTTTATAAACTTTGATTTTTATTCTTTTTTGGATTCATTAGAATTAGTTCAGTTAGCTAGTTCCTATTTAAAATTGATACGTACTTCATCACAATTTTCAACTATTTTTTTTTTGGATGAATTTTTGGATTTATTTTATATGTTTTTTAAAATTAAAGATTCTACAATACTTATAGATTATTTGCAACGAATTCTTGAAAGTTTATCGATTTGAGATCATAAAAAATTTTTTATATTTATTTTTAATGTTTTTAAGGAGCACTTTTACCCTTTATTTAAAAAATTAAATGTTATTGGTTTAAAATTAATTATTAAAGGTAAGGTCGGTGTTACAGGAAATTCTCGTAAACGTTCCGTTAAATTATTACTGGGGGAAACATCTATAAGCCCTTATTTTAATTCAATAAACTTTTCAAATAAATTTTTAAATACTAATACGGGTGTACTTGGGTTACAAATCTGATTAATATATAAAATATAGCTGTATAATTGTGTATTGAATTTTTATGTTAAATTACAATTTCTGATTACCTAATACCCCACTAACTTTTAAATTTAATCTATTCGAATTTTCATTAAATTTTGATAATTTTTCAATACTTGATTTGTTTAACCCATTTGATCTCTTTTTTTTGGGATTTCAAAGTGTACTCTTCTCATTTAATTCAATTTTAATATTTTCTCAACTCGATATACTCTTTAATTTAATTTTTAAAAGTTTATTTAAATATGATGGCTTGACCTTTGTGTTATCCTTCTATTTAGATAACTTTAACAACATCCCATTATATTTTAAATTTTTTTTATACAGTAATTCTTGGTTTTATTACGATTCTTTCATTTCATTTTATTTAAACGCGCCTGAATTTATATTTTTCTCTCTTGATTTCCTGCAAGCATATTTTGTATTCGGTAGCGATCACTCAGTTAGATTAGTCTACGAACATTTAAATTATTCGACAAATTATTTATTTATTGAATTTTTTGATTCAATTGTTTGGTTATTAGTTTTGTTATTATTATTAATATTATTTTTACAAAATTTTCGCATAATGAATTTAATTCATCATGGAGAATCGATTTTTATTAAGTTATTTTTTTTTCTCTGATCATTTTCAACGGAACAAAGAATTAATTTCAATTTAACTTTTAACTGGTTTACTTTCTTTTTTTTTATTTGAATACCTCTTTTAATGACATACGATGATCAAAATACAGAATTAGTTGAGTTAATACATTTTTTTATTATTTTTATTTTTGTAATGCTAATATTTATGTTACTTTATAAATATTCCATACATTATTTTTCATTTTTAGAAAATTCAATTTCAGATGGTTTTTCAGTTCACTTTATATTAAAACAATTTGTTCGAGATGTTGCAAATTCATTTGCATTATTTTTAAGATTTTTCTTATTAATTTTTCGTTTAAATATTTACGATGGGTTGGATGATTTTTTGGATTCGTATTACATTTTTTTTATTGATTTTGACGAAGATAATTACTTCGACGAAAGTTTTATAATATCTGATAATTTTTTTTTCTTAAATGATAATCACGAAGACTTAATATATAAATCAACTATTGAATATTCTATCTGGTTTGATTTATATTCAAAATACTTTATATTAATTACTAAATTTTTATTTTTTTGAATATTTATTTTAGAGGAAATTTTCCGCGTAACCTTAGCTCTATACATTTCCTACCTTATCATTTTTGAAATTCATTCAGTAAATACCTCATATAATGAAGATAAATTTTACAAATAGAGCTTTAATTTGTGTAATATAAATTATTGATTAACTCATTTGCAGAAATGAATTATTTATTTTTTTTTTTTATACTTACATTTTGCTATTTTTTTTCTTCATCGACGAATTTTCGACTTTTATTAAACTCAGAATTATTTTGAATAATTTTATATACTATATCTGTTATAGCTTCATTCTTTTGCGATGATGTATATTTACTATCTCTATCTTTATTTTTTTTAATGCTTTCGGCGGCTGAAATAAGCATAGGTCTAGTTTTTTTAAATAATCAAATTAAATTAGGATCTCCCATAACTATTAAGTATGATATTTAATTTGTGTACAGATTTTGTCTAGATTTAATTCTATTCTTGATTTGTTTATTTTTAATCTTAAAAATTTAAAATTTATAAAACTAAAATACTCATATTTTTTTTTTGTAAAGGGTTTAGGTAAATTTAATATGCGAAATATTTGGCAATCCCGTTATCTTCTTTTTAATTGAGTATATTCAACAAATCATAAACGTATTTCAATAAATTATTTTTGATTTGTTTTATTTGCAGGAGTAGTGGGTATGGTTTTAGCTACGATTATTCGATTAGAAATGGCTTACCCCGGAGTTGGTATTTTAGCAGGTGATAATTCACAATATCTTTCTATAGTAACTGCTCATGGCGTCGTTATGGTTTTTTTTATGGCAATGCCTTTGCTTTTTGGTTTTTTAGGTAATTTTTTATTACCTACTCAAATGGGTGTTCATGATGTTGCATTTCCTCGTATGAATAGTGCAGCTTTTTGATTTTTACCAGCAAGTCTTCTTGCACTTTGTCAACTCGTTTGTATCGATCGTCGTTATCAACGTATGAACTGTTTTAATATACGTGAAGTTCAATCTTTATTGCGAAATAAGTTTGTAATAGATACGTACTTTAATTCTAACATAAATTTAAATAGATCTAGATTATCGACTTTTCTGAATTACTCATATAACAAAAATAATTTTGAGTTTAATAATTTTACAGCATCTTTAAATAATTCTATCGATAATATAAAAACTACCTCATGAACTTTTAAATCTATCACTGAATCAAATTTTATATATTATATCCAATTTTTATTAAATTCAATTTATTTAACTTTTCATTTTTTTTTATATAATTTTAAATATTGTATATCTTCACTATATTGAGTTAAATTTTTAATAGCAAACATATTTTTAATTGTTTTTAACTTCATTTTCCACTTAAAATTTTTAATACTATCGTGCTATTTAACTATTACGAATTTTTGAATATTAATCAAAAATTTAACTAATATTTATATAGATTTAATTTTAACACCACTCCATCTACTTAAAATATTAAATGTATACTCATTTAAGAAAAGTTATACAGTATTCGAAAATGCAAATTGAACAACATACGATAATATGGGTTCTAATTTTTCAGAAATGAAAAATCTCAATATGGATAAATATAATGTATACACTTATTTTACACCTGCATACAAAATTAAAACTGGAAATTACCTTTCAGATAATCTCTACACGAGTAATTTTTCGTTCCTATTTACATCTTTAGATTTTAAAACAATGTTAAATTCACTCAAAGGTTTTTGATTTGAATCTAAAACTTTTGAAAACAATTTTTTAAATGTGACTCTAGATCAATCTCTTTTAAAAATATTAATTAATACTCAAAATAATATATGAATCAATTCAACCACTACTTTAAATGTAAACAAAATGAATTTCTTTTCAATTATACTATTAAATAAAAATTTAATGCATACAGATTTATTTACTATTCAACCATTAAATTATATTAATAATAGTTGATCTGAAATAAATAAATTAATTACATCTTTAATATTTTCGCAATCTAAACAAGTACGTATACTAAATAATTGAAGATCACTCCAACTTCAACGTGAGGGATGACGTTGTCGAATGCTTTCCGCAAGACATCAACGATCTCTGTTTAATCGTTTTATAAATGAAAATGAAACGATATGAATTGTTGAAAAGAATGCTAAAGATTTATTACCTGGGTGAGCTATGATTACACCCTTCTCTTCAAGAACTAAGTACACATTAATTGGTAAGACCGATATTGGTATTGCTATAGTTACAGTTACGCTAATCGCATCTATGATAAGCTCTGCTAATTTCTTAATGACCTACCGTTATCTATCAACTTTAAATAATCGAAAAATGCGTGATGCTCGTTCATTTTTTTCTGAATCTGTTATTGCTTCATCTTGAATGATGATCGCTGCAAATCCAATGTTGATTTTAGGTTTACTTATGTTACTTTCAGATCGACACTGACGAACTTGTTTTTTTGATTATTCTGGCGGAGGTGATACTGTTTTATTTCAACATATGTTTTGATTTTTTGGTCACCCAGAGGTTTATATTATTATAATTCCATGTTTTGGAATTACAAATACATTATTATCATTCTACCTTCGAAAACGAATTTCTGCTAGAGCTAGTTTGCTTTATTCGCTTTATACAATTGCCTTACTTGGTTTTTTTGTATGAGGTCATCATATGTATATGGTTGGTTTATCCCACACAACCCGTATGTTATATAGTACATTAACGGTTATGATTTCTGTCCCTGCAGCGACAAAAATTATGCATTGACTCGTTACATTTATAAATAGTTCTGTTCATTTCGAACTTCCGTTAATCTTAACATTATTTTTCGTTTTCTACTTTGTATCTGGTGGTATTAGTGGTATGTCAGTTGCTCATACAGGGATGAATGTTCTTTTTCATGATACTTTTTATGTTATCGGACATTTTCATGTAATGTTAGCTGGATCTTTAATGTTCTCGGCATACGCAGCAGTTTATTTTTACTTACCATCTTTATTTGGAGTTCGCTATAGTCGATTATTCGCATATATACATGTTTTTTATTATGCTATAGGTCAAATATTTACGGTAATTCCAATGATTTGATTGGGGTATAGTGGTATGCCCCGCCGTGTTCTAGATTATCCTGCGGCTATGGGTGGCTGACATAGTATTGTCAGTTCTGCTCATATAATTACAGTTTCGGGTGTTCTCGCTTTTGTCATTATGCTATTTGATAGTTTACGTAAACAAAAAAGTTATACTATTAAAACCTTTGGAATTGGTAGATATAATACACGTTTAAATTTTTATTTATATCAAATAGCTCGGAATCGTTATTGACTATCAAAACACTTTACATTATTACCGGTACGGTCTACCTGACATATAAAAAATTCTATAAGTTCAGTTGAAATTATTAATTTTGAGTATACTGACTCGACTGTATTTTTCTATACATTTTCTAAACAAGAATATAATTCATGAATAAAAAATCCTAAACTTAATTATACTAACTCATCTCTTTGATTATATTTATAATTATTATAGTACTTGTGTATTTATGTTAGTTTGAATAAATGATTATTTTATTTTGCAAATGCTTTTATTTTTTTTATTAATCTTATTTTATTATTACATTGAGCTTTTTTTTCTTATTTTGAATTTAATTTGTATATTATTACTATTTTCTTTATATCTATGATTATACAATGCAGATCTCTATACAAACTTCTTATTAGTTATAGATTTAGGTCTTTTTTTCTCATTAATCTGTTTTTTATTAAATGCAAGTTGACTATTTATTAATAAAATTAATTTAGATAATAATACTATACGACTATTTTTAAATTGAATATATATCCTTTTAATATATGGAGTATTTTTAATCTTACAATATTTATTCGAATGAAATTTAGAGATGAATCAGCACAGTGTACCTGTAAATTTTAATTTCGAGTTATTTTTTTTTGATTGAGTTGAATTATTTCAAATTACATACCTTTCTGACCTTCAATTGTTGAGCGACTTATATTTTAATTTTAATATATTTGAATTTGTGATCTTTAATTTCATACTTTACATAGCGATCCTTTTAACTTATTTTTTACTAAATTTTACTACACTGTTTTCTAATATTATGTTTTCTGAATTATGATATTTTCAAAAATTTTACTCTGTACACTTACTAAAATCACAAGATCTTCAACGTCAATTAATACAAACTCAAAGTGTTAAAACATGACACAAACAATAAATATGTGTAAAGTTTTTGATTCAAAAACAAACTTGAGTAAAGATAGCTGATAGTTCACTTGCTAAATGATCAAAAACTTTTCAATTGTATGGCGGTTTTAGTAGAGCAAATACATCAACTGGAAATTTCATTAAAGGATCTGTTCGGATAGTACAACCTCCAATTCAAACGTATAAGGGTTTTACAGTTAGAATAATTATGAAGGGGAAGGTTTCAAAAATTTTAATCACGCGGCAGGTTTATAATTCATTATTTTTTAATTGATTAGGTATAAATTTTAAATTAAATTCTGGTATAATTTTAAAAAAAAAAAAAATACCGTCTTCGCAGCATATATTAGGACCTACCACTCGAAATATCCGCTTTAAGAAATATATTTTGTTTTTTCACTTTATATTTTAATTAAATTTGTGTAGCTGGATGACTACTATATATAATCTCCCTTCTATATTTAATGATTTTAATTTTGCTCTTTTAAATATGTTGAATAGTGAATTTTTAATTCAATTTAATAATTCGATTTTGAATATAAATATTAACTATACAGAACCTAAATTATATAATACTATAAATTTTTATGAAAATTATCAAATATCCTATTTAAGTGTACCTAATATTAAATTATATTATCCTGAACCATTTATCGCCTCCCCTACATTCTCCCACGATGATATTTGATTTTTACACATAACAATTTATCAATACTGACTTTGATTTTTTTTCTGTTTTTTAATTATTTTTTTCTTTATAACCTTTTTAGTAACTATTAGATGATGTAATGTAAGACACAAACCAGTTCGAGAAACTAGAGGTGTCAGTAGATCTAAATGCGGTGATTTAATAACTGCAACGGTACCGGTTTCGTGAGCGGCTTCTATTATAGTTCATGAATCTACAGATGCTATAGAATTAGCAGATGGGTTCGGAACTTCGGAATTAGCTATTGGTATTCGAGCATATCAATGAGGATGGGAGTATTATTATCCTAAAGATTTAAACTTAATGTTAAATGAGCGGAATACGACCATTCGATTAGGAAAATCTTTAGCATACTGAAATGACTTAAACTCATTATCCCATTCATATAAATTTAAATCATTTATATATAATAGTTCAGCTTCTAGCTCAAACAACTACTTTAATTATTCATATTTAACTAACCAAACAGGTGAATTTTTTTCTACTATAAATGCTATTGATAACAAACTTATGTTAAAAATCTCCACAAATTTGATTACCTCCCCTCATATTTTTTCAATAAATCGGGAATTAATAAATATAACCCACACAGCACCGACTATTTTTTATAACTTATCACCCTTTGCATTTTTATCTGGAAAATCTCAATTTCGTCGAAATATTTTTGACTTTGTAGATTCCGAGTCTATATTCTCGAATAACTTCTCGAACCTCAATTTTATTGACTTTAAAAATTTTCAGAATATATTTAATTTTAACAACCCCCTTAATTTTATTATAGGTAGCCGTAATATCTTAAATTCAATCTCTCGCTCCGATATTATGAATATATCTATAGGTTACTTTAGTGAGATTAATTCCAGATTTTTTTTTGATTATAATTCGAGTTTAATATCTTATTATACGGAAAAAGAATTCTTTAAATTTAATGATAATTATATTGCTAAATTAAATAATGTAAGTTATATGTATAATTTATTACTTTCAACAGATTGGTTTTTTTTTTTTCAATATGCTAATGTTGATATGCGTCGATGAACATTGTTAGAATTACTTGAAGACTCTATTTTTTCAGAAATACTCGACGTTAACTATTTTTTAAATTTTAATTATGAATTAACAAACATTAATCATCACTTTTCACCATACTCAAATTTTGATAATATACCAATTTCATCAAATACAACAGCATCAAATACAACAGCATTATATTTAAATACAGGCCGTTTTACATATAAATTTCTTGCAGATTTAATAGTACAGATGAATTTCAAAGGTTTTTTCTCGAAAAAACTTACAGATAAATTTTTAGAATTGTCAAAACATCAATTTTTATATAATATTAAATTTGAATTTTTACCACTTAGTATATATGATATAAGTTCTACTTTTTCTTTTAAGCTACCTGAATATAACGTACTTGCGTTAGATAATGAATTTTATAAATGAACGGAACTTGAACTTATAACTCCTACAGCTCTTACATCAACACTTTTAATTAATTCGCCTAATTTTATATCCAATTTTAAAAATTTAATCACATCCTTTCAGGCATTTTGAAAAGTTTTTAAAACTTCTATGGAAGAAGAACGCTCGAATTATAACTTCTCATTACTATCATACACAGAATCGAAATTACCTATAATACATGATTTTGATTCTATCTTAACAAATCGATATAATAAATCAGAAGGTTTTAACTATACAGTTGATTCATTTAAACATTTATACAAAAATAACGCAACTTTTACAAATTTTAATCCAAATTTAGCTTGAAACTATTTTCTATTTAAATTTCCATTTTTAATTTCATTTGATAGTGATGTTATTCGTTATACTTGATTTGACTGATATTCTACCCGTGGACAAATTGTTACTAAATCTCTAGATACGTCTGTTTTTAATCTTTATGGTGTAAAAGATTTCGATTATTCATTTACTTATCCCTCATCTCAAAAATTAAAATTAATAAACACGACCGACAATTTTTATAGTAAGTTTTCGCAAGCCCGAAATTACTATATACCTGGATTTCATTATATGCCTATATTTTTTACGAAATTTATTTCATTATCTAATGAAGAATCAACTTTAAATATTAAATCTTTGTCTCTTCATAACTCACAAAGTAACTTATTGCATTTTTTTAATATTAATAAATTTCTTATGCATTCATTAGATTTGAAAAATATTGAACAGCCTATACAGTTAGATTTAAATCCATTTAATTTAAATAATAAGAAAATAACAAATACTTTAAGTCTATTAAATAACCAAACTGATACTTTAAACGATTTACTTAATATAAGTTCCCGTCGTCAATATATACTGTCATTACTTTTTACGACAAAAAATAATTTAAATTTGAATCTTACTCCTCTCTTTACCGATAATCACGTAAATTCTATTTCACTGATTAACCATACACAAAATTTAACTTTAGAGCATTTATATAAAAATTCTAATGCTAATTTTATTACAAGAAACCCCTATCAACCTTTAAAGAAGGGAATTCAAAATATGATTAGAATTCAAGCTGATAAAGCTATTGCGATGCCGACAGATACACGTTTACAAATTTTAGCAGTATCGAAAGATATAATCCATTCGTGATCTATACCTTCTGCAGGAATTAAAATTGATTGTATACCTGGATATTCATCCCATCGAATTTTATTATTTACCTTATCTGGTATTTATTGAGGTCAATGTATGGAAATTTGTGGACGATTCCATCATTGAATGCCGATAGTTGTTTATTTTATAAGGCGTGATTTATTTTGCATTTGATGTATCCATTTTGTTTTTAAAAATCAACAAGTAAACTCAATCTACCAATCTACAGAACATAGTAACACCGAATTAAATTTGAATTTATCGTGCGATTATTCTTCGTGAATGGTTGAATTTTAATGTGTAGTTAGTTAATTTTAAATTATTTATCAAAGTTTAAATAAATTATATAGAATTTACATATTTAATGAAACTAAGTAAATCAGTTTGGTTGAAATATTATAAAGTCTTAAATTATTCTCTATATATAGTGAAATAGTAATGTGAATGAAAGATGAAAAGAAATGAAAAGATTTTGAAACTCAATACTAAATTATTTAAAATATTGTATTTTAAAGTACCTTTTGCATAATGGATTAACAAGTTAATATGTATTGTAAGCTTATCTAGCGTATTTAAACAATTTAATAATACCTATTAGACTCGAAGCTAATCGATCTATTAATGATCAGGTTGAGATAATATCTAGGACCGAACTCGTAAATGTTGCAAAATTTTGAGATGAATTATTAATAGGGGTGAAAGGCCAATCAAGATTAGTTATAGCTAGTTCTCCGCGAAATGTATTTAAGTACAGCTTTAAATTATAAGAAAAGAAGGGGTTTTATTGCTTAACTTTAAGTTTAGTAATTTATAATACTTTTTTTTTTAAAAAAAGACAGACGTTTCGTGTTAAGGCGATACGTCAAAAGGGAAACAGCCCAGACCGAATATTAAAGTTTTTAAATTACATTAAAATAAACAAATGTATTCTATTAACGCTAAAAAGTAAGCCTGAAAGTAGCTATCTATTAAAGAAAGTGTAACAACTCATGAGTGAAATGTATTTAATATTAATTTTTATAGGTAGAATTATTTGAATAATTTAAGAAGTTATATGTAATACTGAAATTTCGGGTATAGTTTACGGTAGCGGAGTTATCTGTAAATAATTAGTACAATGATAATATTGTATGGATGTATCAGTTTAAATAATGTTAATGTCTGTAATGTTAATAATGTGTGATTCTTTATTACTGAAAATCCTAAAGTTTTGTTTTAAAGTATATCTTAAACATCAGAATCAGCCCTTTTGATTTAAAAAATACTTTATATTTATAGGTAATAGTTGATTAAATACTTATATATTTGTAATTTTGCATGAAAATGCAATTACAGTTTAGATTTAAATTACAATATATATTTATCAAGAAATGTTCAACTTACTACTGTATAAAAACTGACACTAGTGGATAAGTAGAGAATACTAAAGTTACGATTGAAATTAATTGAAGGAATTCGGCAAATTGACTCTGTAACTTCGGGATAAGGAGTTCTTTATTAATATAAAGAGTTATAAAATTGGGGGTGGCGACTGTTTACTAAAAACACAGGACTTTGCTAAATATAAAATGTTGTATAAAGTCTGACACCTGCCCAGTGCTGTAAGAAAAAAAGAAGTTAATCTCTATAATTCCCAGTAAACGGCGGCCGTATTCCTGACGGTCCTAAGGTAGCGAAATTCCTTGGCGATTAATTGTCGTCCTGCATGAATGGTGTAACGACTGCCCCACTGTCTCCAATTAATAATCGATGAACACAAATTTTAGGTGAAAATGCCTTTTTATATAGCGGGACGGAAAGACCCTATGCACCTTTACTAGAATTTTAAATTTGTTGGTTTTCGGGGATAAACAGTATACTGAGTCTTTTAGAACTCCAACATAGTTTATTAAATTATTTATAGTTTAAAAATGCTAGTTTAACTGGGGCGGTTGTCTTCTAAAAAGTAACGGAGGTGAGTAACGATCGATTGTATATAATATATTAAATATGATTAAAAATTTAAACAGATATGTTTAAATTAGATTTTTGTCTGCTATAGTGATCCGATAAACTAATATTTTAGATATCGATAATCAGATAAAAGGTACGCTAGGGATAACAGGCTAATAGTTTTTTAGAGTTCATATCGACGAAATTGTTTGGCACCTCGATGTCGGCTCATCGCATCCTGGTTGTGGATAATCTTCCAAGGGTTGATCTGTTCTATCATTAAAGCGGTACGTGAGCTGGGTTTAGAACGTCGCGAGACAGTTTGGTCCCTATCTGCTATATAACAAACTATTAATAACTCCAAATTTAGTACGAGAGGACTGATAAGGATAAACCAATGATTAGTAATTGTAATTAATTTTGCATGTTATTAAGTTAAGTTTAGACAAGTTAATTTATTAATGTAAAGAAACTCTTATTAAATAGTTTATTAGCAATTCAGTATATAACTGATATGTGTTAATTATAAGGGCAGAAATGCTAATATAATTTAATACAAAAATTGCAAACCTAAAATTCTAAGCAACGTAGTTTAATTGGTAAAACGCAAATTTCATGAGTTTGAAGTTATAAGTTCGAATCTTATCGTTGTTACTATGTTTTTTAACGATTTTATATCTAAATTACCCACAAATACATCTAATTTACCGGCACAAACATATTGAGTTATGAGTTTAATGCAAGTATCTAAAAATAAAATGCCTATATTTTATACAGCGTTTAATATAAAGGTTAATAAATTTTTTTTTTATAATTTTAACTGATCCGACAATCAAGCTAATGTACAATTTTTTATATATTTTTTAAGAAAAGAAGTCTTTTATACAAAATTAAAATATTCAAGAGTTCCGCAATTTGATACATCATCAGGTGCATCCGCATCTTTTTTATCAGGTTTTTATGGTTTTTTAGTTTGTGAAAAATTTGGATTTGAACTAATTGATTCGGGAGATTTTTTTTTTTTAATTTTATATTTAATCTTCTATGCCTATATTTTTATTACCTTAGCTCAAATATTTAACCATACGTCAAATTTACTAAGTTCACTATTGAGTTTATTTCGCTCAATTAGGTAATAAGTATTGTGTATATTTTTATTTGTATTTACCTCTTATATTAATACTAAACTGTTTATTTATTTATTTATTTCGTAATAAGTTTAATACCATTGGTATTTTCGTCTCATCAATAATTTCTTATTTTGTAACTATTTGCTACTTAGCTTATATTCTATATTACTCGATTTTTAATAGCTGTTATATATTTATTGATTATGGTCGTTGATTTTATGTTTATGATTTAATTGATTTAAATTTTGTATTCGTTATTGATTATTTATCCTTAATCTCTACTTTATTAGTTTTAATATTAACACTTGTAGCGCAAATTTTTGGAATTGAATACATGTATCGTGAAGCTTTTGCAGCCCGTCTTTTATATCTTTTAAATATGTTTGCTACTAGTGTTATTTATTTATTTTTTGTTTTTGATTTTTTTTTAATTTTAATTGTCTGAGAATTAATTGGTCTCTTCTCTCTGTTATTAGTTAATTTTTATTCTACACGAATTTATACGTTAAAAGCAGCGTACAAAACATTTTTCTTCTCACGAGTAAGTGATTTTTTTATTTCAACTTTATTTTTTATTATAATTTTATTTTTTAATACTACAGATTTATCTTTAATTTTTTTGCAAACTCCATTTTTATTATACTTTAATATTTATATTTTCGAATTTGGATTTAATATATTAAATATAATTTCAGTATTTTTAGTTATAGCTGGAGGAATCAAAGCTGCTCAATTTTTTTCCCATGTTTGACTCCCGGATGCTATGGAAGCTCCGACCCCAGCGTCAGCATTAATCCACTCTTCAACTTTAGTCATTATGGGTATATACTTAATAATAAGATGTTCGATATTTTTTGAATTGTCGTTAATCGCTAATTACGTTTTAATTTGTTGAGGGGGTTTAACTATAGCAGTTGGATCAGTTTCAGCAGCATTTCAAAATGATATTAAAAAACTTGTAGCGTATTCAACTATTAGTCAAATGGGGTATTTATTTTGTGGATGCGGATTTTTATGTTATTCGGAAGTTTTATTCTACCTTATAATTCACGCGTTAAATAAAGCATTTTTATTTATATTAGTTGGGTATATTGTACATTTTTTTTTGGGAAATACGGATATGCGTTTAATGGGATCATCTTATTCAATTTCAATAGATTTTGTATTTTTATTGTTTTTTTTAAATTTAAATTTATCTGGATTACCATTTTCGGCTGGATTTTTAGCTAAAGAATTTTTAATTTTTCAAACTATAAAGGATGAGTTTATTTTGAATTTTCTACGCGTATTTTGACTTATAAGCTTTTTATTCACACCATTTTATATGTTTTATATGAGTTGAAATGTATTTTTTCGCGGACGTCAATCACCAGTAAAGTTAACATCTACAAATAAAAATTTTTTTTTTTTCACACCACTTACTTACCTTCAACAAATTCAAAATATTTATTTTAATTCAAGGTTATCCTCTATTATTTATTTATTTTTTTTCATTATTATTATATTCTACGGCGAGACTTTAATACTTATTTTAAATGAATTTGGGTTTTCAACAAATTTAAATCACCTACAGTTATGAAATTATACAAACTTTTTTATATCAGAAGTTAGTTTTAACGCAGCAATTTTATCGATAAATCTTATTTTTTATTTAGTTCTAATTTCTCTAATTGCGATAACACGTTTATTCATAAACTTTTTATATATATCTATTTAATTGTGTAGTTATGATTTCAGGAAGAAAATTTTTAACATCTTTATGATCTTACACCGCTAGTTTTAAAACCTTTGACCTTATTTCAAATTGAACCTGAGATCTTATTTCATTTTCAGGTAAGTACTTATCATTTTTAAATTTTTATGTAAATCGCTTACTACTTCCATTTTCAAGTACATCTTCTATTTTTGGATTCGTTCTTTTAATTGCAATATGCGTACAAATCCTTTCAGGTTTTTTTCTTGCTTGATATTATATACCCGAACCGGGATTAGTCGTAGAAATGCGTGAAGAAATGTTTGAAGAAACAAGATTCGGTACTGAAGTTTTTGCAATGCATGTTAGAGGAGTTGACGTTATTTTTGTATTTTCATACTTTCATATCTTAAAGAAAATTCATTTAAAAAATTATATAACTTCAGATGGGGATGGTTGAATACTAGGAGGTTACGCATTTTTTTGATTTCATTTTGTAGTTGGTTTAGGTATATGCTTAAGTGCCTCCCACTTAAGCGATTTAACATTAACCATAGGAGCTAATATATTCTGATCTCTCGTAAATGATATTCATAAAACTTATTATTTTATATTTACCAATAAGCATCTTAATACAGATGAAATGGTTCGACTCATGGTTTTGCATTACTTTACACCTTGGTATTATCTATATTTAGTAAAATCACATATTATGTTTTGTCATGAAGGTTGAGATTCCGATAGTGATCAAAATACATACGAGGATAAGTCAAATACTTGAATCTCATGATTTTACGATGGTATGTTAAAAGAATTTCAAGATTCGTGAAATTTAGTTCTTTGAGCTTATGCTTATTTTTTCTTTCACCACTATGATATAAACTCAACTGCTTATTTTTTTTTTGAACGTTGAAATATCTCTGAATTAGATGAAATTCGCTATTATGGTGTAGCACCCCACTGATACTTTAGGCCATTAATGGGAATTTTAGTTATAGCACCTACTCACTTTGAAGGTCTTATGTGGATGGCTTTATTTTTTATCTTACTCTCATCAACCCCATTATTTTATAATTTTTATAATTCAAGCTTTAAGAATTTAAATTCGATTCCGATGCAAAATTCAATTATACAAAGTTTTTTCTTCGCCCTATTTATGTTTTCACTATTTACTACCGCTAGTATTTTACCATGTGGACGATATTACTATGATCCCGAAGGTGGTTATACTGGAAATGTTTGATTAAAATTTTCATACCAATACTTATATTGATATTTAGGGTGAATTTTATTTCACGTTGAATATATTGATTCGTTAACTTATAGAACATCAAATTTATTTCATATAGATATACGTAAATTCTATAAATAATGTGTAGTTATGATTTCAGGAAGAAAATTTTTAACATCTTTATGATCTTACACCGCTAGTTTTAAAACCTTTGACCTTATTTCAA